TGCGCTATGGTTCGCGTCTTTAGCAGGTCTATTGATAGAGATTAATCGTTTTTTCCCGGATGCGTTGACATTCCCCTTTTTTTCATTCTAGTTAGTGACGTGGAAAGGAATAAAGAAGATTAGAACTACAATGAAATATCGGTCACTAATCAAGTCTCCCCCTCTATTTTGCTTTTCTCTATTTCTCTTTTCTCTATTTTTTCTGATTTTTAGAATAAGGGAGGAAAGAGAAAGAAGAAAAGTGGATTCAACGGCTGTGGGATTCGGATTCCAATTCGAATAATAGAATAATAGAGGAATGGAAGTAGACTATAAAATGTGGGTCTAGCGAAGAGTATTATACAAGATACTTAAACGAAATAGTGTACTGTGCTTTGAAATATCGTTTCGAAATCTTTGGATCTTATTTGAATATATTGATTGTAGCAAAATTTTTCATAATGTGAGTTCAAGTTCGCAACTTCTACTTTTTCTTTCTTCTTCATTTCGAATCGAAAGGAAAAGCGTTGAGTAAATAAAAAATCCAAAGGAGGTTCATGGCCAAGGGTAAGGATATCCGAATAACAGTTATTTTAGAATGTACTACTTGTGTTCGAAAGGTTGTTAATAAGGCATCAAAAGGCATTTCCAGATATATGACTCAAAAGAATCGGCACAATACGCCTAATCGATTGGAATTGAGAAAATTCTGTCCATATTGTTACAAACATACGATTCATGGGGAGATAACGAAATAGCTCGAACCGAGCACTTGCACCCTCCCCAGGAGGAGGAAAAAGGCTCGGCTAATTATCGCTAAGATAATTTGAATAGAAAGAAAATCCTATTGTTTTTATGTATTCTAATTCATTTTCTAGATCCAACCGAAATAGGATTTTCGGTTTAAAGAAATAAATTAAACAAACCATGGATAAATCCAAGCGACCTTTGCTTAAATCCAAGCGATCTTTTCGTAGGCGTTTGCCCCCGATCCAATCGGGGGATCGAATTGATTATAGAAACATAAGTTTAATTGGTCGATTTATTAGTGAGCAAGGAAAAATATTATCTAGACGAGTAAATAAATTGACCTTGAAACAACAACGATTAATGACTCTTGCTATAAAACAAGCTCGTATTTTATCTTCGTTACCTTTTATTACTAATGAGAAACAAGGTGAAAGAAACAAGTCGACCGCGCGAGTCCGAAAGAAATATAAAAAGAAATATAAGTCAGACGGAAAGAAATATAAGTCGACTGTGAGAGACACAAAGAAATAGAAGGCGACCGTGAGAGACAAAAAAATAGGCTTACTCTTTCGTCCCTTGAATGAAAATTCACACCCGAACTCAAACGCAGATTGATGCTTTGTGCAAAAATCCGACAATCCGGACCGGCTTTGCTTCTCGTTTCGTAAGACAAAAACAAATCAAAAATCGGATTCAGAAGTCAAACTCCAAATTGTTGATTGAAAGTGTTGAGTCCTATTTATTTCTTTTTTGATTCATTTTGACCCTACTTTCCCGGAGGTAATTCTCCGGGGCACTCCGTTTAAAGTACTCCGGCAGATTCCTTCCAATTTACTTTTTTTATGATTTCATTGAAAATTAGATAAAGACAGTTTTTATTTGCTATAGCTATTTGCGCAAGTATTTTACGATTAAGAAGCAACTGTCTCTTGTATATATCATGGATGAATTTACTATAGTTATAGTATATCCACCCGTCACGAATTTCTGAATTGATTCGAGTGATCCATAAACGACGAAAATTTCTTTTTTGTCCATTCCTATCCCGATGAGACGAAGCCAAAGCTCTTATGTCTTGTTGAGTCTTTAAAAGACCTCCCCGAAAGCTTGATATAAATGAACGTGCTTTTCTTCTACGTCTCCGAGCTATATATCCCCGTCTAGTTCTGGTCATTGAATATGCATAAATCAAACTTTGTCGAATAACTAATTGATTTCCGTTCTTGCAGTTATTCTTTTTCCCCCTTCCTAGTCTATTAATAACCCAATGAGTTTTTCCAATGTATAAACTCAAAATTCCAATGGCTTTGGCTACGATAACCTTCCCGACCACGATTTTTTATTTTTCGAGACCTTTGTTTTACCTCACAATTTGAAATTGGATTCTACTAGGTATTAAAAATATAATAAGAAATAGAAATTCTAAAGCAATAGTGGATTCCATCGTTTCTATGGTTACTTCTTAAACGGTGAGGTCTTCTCTATACACCGGAGTCTTTAACTTCATTTAATTAATGCTATTGGGAACTTGTATAGTTCACATTCTTTAGCTCTACCCATGAATTATCCAGTAACTAGGTCTTCACAACGAGATCTACTTATACAGTAACGGTATTTAATTATGAGGGTTAGCTGGATAGCTGACCTTGTTAGTCCGTTCTTGCAAGAGGGTGGCCTAATCTTTGAAATTGAAACCAAGAGTTCCTCCGCTTAATGGATAAGCATTTGCTACCAATGGAGAATTCTTAAATTGAGGTGATTGAATTTACACCAAGGGAAACCATAAATTTCCTACACAATGAAAGGCATATGATCCATTTTCGTTTTGTAGATAGTAAATAGAGTTCATTTTTTCGTTTCAGCCTATTCACCGGTACTGACCTTTGATACTGGAAACTTGTTCGCTTTCCTTTGTTCTAGCTCATGATCTGAACGAGTCGCACATACAACCTAGTACACGTTCCTCGACGTTGAGGACATCTCTTAAGAGCGGGCGATTTTGTAACATTTCTGATTGGCTGTCTTGTCTTTCTAATAAGTTGTTTAATAGTTGGCATGTTGAATCATAGATATAGATATAATTGGATGGTTTAGATTCATCCTAACCGGATTATTTCGAGTCAACTCAGTCGGTAGCGGTAATCTAAAATTAGGGATTTGCGCGAAATACAGGCTAGTATCATTTACGCCTTTTTTTATGCTTCTTTTTGTTACTCCAGGGAAGCCCTCCAAACCCTACAGAATCAATAATTCCATAAGCTTTGGCTTCTGCTGCTGACAGAAAAACATCTCTTTCCATGTCTTCGTAGACCATCCAGAAAGGTTTGTCCGATCTTTGTACAAAAACCTTTGTGATCTCTTCACGTAGTTTTAGCACCAAATCTGTGTCCGTGATTACCTCTTCCATGTAGCCTTGAATAAAAGTACTAGCAGGTTGGTGGATCATTACCCTGATAACAAAATCAAAAGTTTTTCTATTGCACATGATGAAGGGAAGATAAAAGAAAGAGACAAGAATAGCACGAAAAAAGATAGAATTGCACAACCGTACAGGCATCTTTCTATGCATTGCATTGCATACGGCTCTAGAATAAAATTGATCCTTATGCCCCCCCAACGAAAGAGAAAAATAGGATTGATTAGACCCCGCTTGGAAAATGATCAAATTACCACCCTTCCTTTCGTGGGAGTTAAAAACTACTATGATGGCTCCGTTGCTTTCTATATTTCTTTTTTGTCTATCATTAAGCAATCCCAAAGTTGCTTTTTATTTGATTAAATAACCTAAGGAAAAAAGAATTTTTTTTTTTCACTAGTTCAGAACATAAATATTATTAAGAGATCTGCCGTGTGAAAAAAAGTTTGTGACGCTGAACTGCACTGCCGATAGATAAGAACACATCGGAAATACCTTTTATCTCATACTACTCTCTCGATAAAAAATCTAATGCTTTGAAAAAAACTTTTGTATATCGAATTCAAAGTGCCATGCTATTATTACTTTTTTATTCATATTTCATATGGAGATTCATTTTTCATATGGCGAAGGCATAGTCGTCTTTTTTCTTTCAAATAAAACCTCATTGGCGCCAAGCGTTAGGGAATGCTATACGTTTAGTCCGTGAGCCTCCGGCCAGGATAAAAGCTGCCATTGAAGCGGCTACTCCCAGACAGGTTGTATGTACATCTGGTAGCACAAAATTCATCGCATTATAAACAGCTAGCCCATGCATTACTCCTCCACCCTTAGAGTTTATAAATAAAAATTGCTCGTGGTTACAATCGTCGATATTTAAAAATATCATAAGACCGACAATGTTATTTACCGTCGCGGGATTAAGGTCTTTGAATAAAAAAAGTGCTCTTTCTCGATAAAGTCGGTCGATTAGGTTAAAATTGTATTCCGTAGGAACCGTACAGGCGCCGTTTGGCGCATACGGTTCAAAAAAATTTCCAAAAAAATCAATGTGTATATTCCAATCCCCTTTCGGATTTCAGAGCATGCTCTTTACTGACTCCTAATTTTTCTTCGATTTTTCAATAAAGATGAGTTTTGATTCCTTTCCTTAGAAAAAAGAATTCATTAACCGGATCGAATTCACTTTTCATTGATGTATTCTTTCATCGCGATCCAATCCAAATCACGATGTCATTTTCTTGTTCCAAACTGGGCCTCTTTTATCTTACTCTTTTTAGGTTTATACTCTACTCCGGGTAACGATTTGCCCGCCTTCGATTTGCACATATAGGACAAATACTCCCCTTACCACTTCTTTTTTCTCAATCCGTACAGTCCGGCAAATATTTGAGGTCTTTATACATATTATTCGATTGATTAAGAGAACAGTTTAAAATCACTTCTATTTCCAAAGAGGATTTCTTTAGAATAGAGGAATCCCTTTATAAGGAGTAATGGTAGATATATTACCAATTGGTTTTTTTAAACGAAGTCTGGATATTTCAATTTCTTAGTCCAACCGAGCCAGCCATAAATTATTTGAATTGATAATAGTAATTTGAATCCCCTTAAAAAAAGGATCTAATTGCACTTCACGCTCCAAATTTTTGATGATCCAATTCATCTTTTTTGGGCGAAATAGAGGATCTCTTGATCGGGAAGAGAAGGGGGAAAGCCCATATGACCCAATAGATCTGCCAAGTCGCACTATAAGTCAACCCAAGTTGCTTCCTCGTCTTCGTCTTCAGGAATATCATAAGGTATTTTTGGCACACCAACGGGCATTAAATGAAAGAAAAAATAAAAAAAAAATACTAGACTTTAGATGTGAAAACGTAAGAAGGGTTTTATTATTTTTATAATATTGTTCTTTATCAAAAATGCATAAAGAAAGACAAAACTAGGCCCCTGTAATCATGAACAAGGATGGTCACATTCGTTTATAGAAAAGGCATCAAGCGGCCCATTGCGTATTGGTACTTATCGAGTATAGAATAAATCTGCTTCTCTTTTTTCCTACGAACGGAATTGTTCCATTATTGCTAATAGAATCAAACAAATTATGAACCCTTGCTCTGAACTAATCGCCCTCTCCTCGGAGGACGTAACATCGGCAGAGTATAGTCGTGTCCAATGCAATAAAGTTGCGTAGTGTCTTTTTTCTTTGAGAAAGGAGTATTTTCATGGGTTTGCCTTGGTATCGTGTTCATACTATCGTATTGAATGATCCCGGCCGGTTGCTTGCTGTTCATATAATGCATACAGCTCTGGTTGCTGGGTGGGCCGGTTCGATGGCTCTGTATGAATTAGCAGTTTTTGATCCTTCTGACCCCGTTCTGGATCCAATGTGGAGACAGGGTATGTTTGTCATACCCTTCATGACGCGTTTAGGAATAATCAATTCATGGGGTGGCTGGGGTATCACAGGAGGGACTATAACATCTCCGGGTATTTGGAGTTACGAAGGTGTCGCCGGAGCGCATATTGTGTTTTCGGGCTTGTGCTTTTTAGCAGCTATCTGGCATTGGGTGTATTGGGATCTAGAAATATTTACTGATGAACGTACAGGAAAACCTTCGTTGGATTTGCCCAAGATCTTTGGAATTCATTTATTTCTCGCGGGGGTGGCTTGCTTTGGTTTTGGTGCATTTCATGTAACAGGCTTGTATGGTCCGGGAATATGGGTGTCCGATCCTTATGGACTAACTGGAAAAGTAGAACCGGTAAATCCAGCGTGGGGCGTGGAAGGTTTCGATCCTTTTGTTCCGGGAGGAATAGCCTCTCATCATATTGCGGCTGGGACATTGGGCATATTAGCAGGCCTATTTCATCTTAGCGTTCGACCACCCCAACGTCTATACAAGGGATTGCGCATGGGTAATATCGAAACTGTCCTTTCCAGTAGTATCGCTGCTGTCTTTTTTGGAGCTTTTGTTGTTGCCGGAACTATGTGGTATGGTTCAGCAACTACCCCGATCGAATTGTTTGGACCGACTCGTTATCAATGGGATCAGGGGTACTTCCAACAAGAGATATATCGACGAATTAGTGCGGGGTTAGCCGAAAATCAAAGTTTATCAGAAGCTTGGTCTAAAATTCCTGAAAAATTAGCCTTTTATGATTACATCGGCAATAATCCGGCAAAAGGGGGATTATTCAGGGCGGGTTCGATGGATAACGGGGATGGAATAGCGGTTGGATGGTTAGGACATCCTATCTTTAGAGATAAAGAAGGTCGTGAACTTTTTGTACGTCGTATGCCCACTTTTTTTGAAACATTTCCGGTCGTTTTGGTAGATGGAGCCGGGATTGTTCGAGCGGATGTTCCTTTTCGAAGAGCCGAATCGAAGTATAGTGTCGAACAAGTCAGTGTAACTGTTGAGTTCTACGGTGGCGAACTCAATGGAGTCAGTTATAATGACCCTGCGACTGTGAAAAAATATGCTAGACGCGCTCAATTGGGTGAAATTTTTGAATTAGATCGTGCTACTTTGAAATCCGACGGTGTTTTTCGTAGCAGTCCAAGGGGTTGGTTTACTTTTGGACATGCTTCATTTGCTTTGCTCTTCTTCTTCGGACACATTTGGCATGGTGCTAGAACCCTGTTCAGAGATGTTTTTGCTGGGATTGACCCAGATTTGGATGCTCAAGTAGAATTTGGAGCCTTCCAAAAACTTGGAGATCCAACTACAAGAAGACAAGTAGTCTGATCCAACCTTCTTTTGATGTCTTTCGAATCTATTTTCTTTTTATGATTTGTTAGTGATTTTGATATTGATAGAGGGTAGCAGAGAAATCTTGCTTTGACTCCCCGTTTTTTTGTCTCTTGCTCTTTCGATAGCCGGTAGCTGGTCCCCAATAAAAGAAAGAAAAAACAAATAGGTATGGAAGCTATAATTGTAAATCACGATCGAATCTATGGAAGCATTGGTTTATACATTCCTCTTAGTCTCAACCCTAGGGATTATTTTTTTCGCTATCTTTTTTAGAGAACCGCCTAAAGTTCCAACTAAAAAATGAATTTTCATTATCTCGATTTCAATTGAAGTAATGAGCCTCCTGAGAGGCTCATTACTTCAACTAGTCCCCATGTTCCTCGAACGGATCTCTTAGTTGTTGAGAAGGTTGCCCAAAAGCGGTATATAAGGCGTACCCAGTAAAACTTACAAGTAAACCAGATAGAAAGACGGCGACTAGGGTTGCTGTTTCCATTATTCGAAAAGTTCAAGAACACAACGGATCTATGATAAGATCATTTATTTACAACGTAAGAGTATACAAAGTCAACAGATCTCAATGACTACAATAGGATT